AATTGCAAATCCTTATGGACACCCCAATATTCTTGCCGAATTTATAGCGGGCCAATTAAAAAACAGAGTTTCTTTTCGCAAAGCAATGAAAAAAGCTATTGAATTAACTGAACAGGCAGATACAAAAGGAATTCAAGTCCAAATAGCAGGGCGTCTTGACGGAAAAGAAATTGCGCGCGCCGAATGGATCAGAGAAGGTAGAGTTCCTCTACAAACCATTGGAGCTAAAATTGATTATTGTTCCTATACAGTTCGAACTATATACGGGGTATTAGGAATCAAAATTTGGATATTTGTAGACGAAGAAAAATAAGACTTTACGTGTCTTTAGAGTCTACCCATTGATGGAAATGAACCAAACCAAGAATGAACTCTTTTTATGTTCAATCAAAACAAAAACGAGAAATTCCGCAATTCTATAGGGTTGAATAAAAATTCGATTGATTTTTTTATATAATTGCTATGCTTAGTGTGTGACTCGTTGGTTTTTTTTAGGGCTAGGATTCAAAAAAACGGACCGTCCTGTAGTATGAACTAATAACTATAGCACTAATAACCAACTCATTGCTTCGCATTATCTGAATCCAAAGAACCAGTCAAGGTATAATATATTGATTATATCGTTGTAGCAACTGAAATGCTTTTTTGCAGAAATACAAAAACCCAATTTGATTATGGGTTGTAAAGTTATACGTTGTGCAGGAAAATAGAAAAGCATGCGGATAAATGGAAGGATGAGAGAAAGAGAGAAAGAAAATATCAATGATATAGGATTCCAATATGTAAGGTCTGTGAGTCATCTCATAAACAACAGTGTAATACAGCATCAATAATGATTCATCCAAAATTCGATGAATCCGCTCATAGAACAAAAAAAAATAAAGAGCCTCGAGCCAATAAAAACTGAGAAAGTTGACTTAAGAAAAAATTGCATTACGGACTCCGTTGGAGAATTCAGACCTAACCATTAACCGAGAAGCAATGGGAACGACGGAACCCGTGAATAAAGAAGATTCTATTGGAAATGAATCTTAATGATTTATTGGGTGGGATGGCGGAACGAACCCGGGACCTAAACTATTCTTTTATTCGGAGAGGTCATGAACTAACCCTACAACTGAAATAGATATTGAAAGAGTAAATATTCGCCCGCGAAAATTTTATTTTTATTGGATTGATTTATTTTGATCGATCCGATATAGGAAAAGGCAAAACAAAATAAAGATTTTTAGAATGGTAAAAAAAAAAAGACATTGAGATTATCTCGAAATAGAATATACATGTTTGAATTCTATATCTAAACACGATATACAAATTTAGAATAGATTAATTAGATGAAATTTACAAATTTCAAAGAATACTATGCTTCAGGATATTATTCATTAAATCCCTGTATATCTTGATAAAATCTTTTTTAGTCCTTTCATTCGCGAGGAGCTGGATGAGAAGAAACTCTCATGTCCAGTTCTGTAGTAGAGATGGAATTGAGAAAGAACCATCAATTATAACCCCCAAAGAACAAGATTCCGTAAACAACATAGAGGAAGAATGAAAGGAATATCTTATCGAGGTAATCATATTTGTTTCGGCAGATATGCTCTTCAAGCACTTGAACCCGCTTGGATCACATCTAGACAAATCGAAGCAGGGCGCCGAGCAATGACACGAAATGTACGGCGTGGCGGAAAAATATGGGTACGTATATTTCCAGACAAACCAGTTACAGTAAGGCCCACGGAAACCCGGATGGGGTCCGGGAAAGGATCCCCCGAATATTGGGTAGCCGTCGTTAAACCGGGTAGAATACTTTATGAAATGAGTGGAGTCGCTGAAAATATCGCTCGAAAGGCTATTTCAATAGCGGCGTCAAAAATGCCTATAAGAACTCAATTCATTATTTCTGGATAGGAATGTCGAAATAAATCTTGGGTACAAAAAAATGCGGGTTTCTTTTTTTTACTTCGTCCTTTCAGTGCTTTAAATTAAACCTTAAAAAAAAGATTCAAAAAACGATATGATTCAACCTCAAACCCATTTGAATGTAGCGGACAATAGCGGTGCCCGAGAATTGATGTGTATTCGAATCATAGGAGCCAGTAATCGTAGATATGCTCATATTGGTGACGTTATTGTTGCTGTAATCAAGGAAGCAGTACCAAATACGCCTCTAGAAAGATCAGAAGTGATCAGAGCTGTAATTGTACGTACTTGTAAAGAACTCAGACGTGATAACGGTATGATAATACGTTATGATGACAATGCTGCAGTTGTCATTGATCAAGAAGGAAATCCAAAGGGAACTCGAGTTTTTGGTGCGATCGCCCGAGAATTGAGACAGTTGAATTTTACTAAAATAGTTTCATTAGCACCTGAAGTATTATAAGATGAGACCGCGATATAGCCATAGGATATAGTCAGAGTATTAAAATACAATAGATAAAAATAAATAAAAATTTAGTAGAGTATGTCTCACGCATATACTTTTAATACTTTTCATAAAAAAAAAGAACATGTTGATTATATAAAAATTCGGAAGCAACAAAATTTTGAGTTTCTCATGGGCAAAGACACTATTGCTGACATAATAACTTCTATACGAAATGCTGACATGAATCGAAAGGGAACAGTTCGAATAGCATCTACTAACATCACCGAAAACATTGTTAAAATACTTTTGCGAGAGGGTTTTATAGAAAACGTAAGGAAACTCTTGGAAAACCAAAAAGAGTTTTTGGTTTTAACCCTACGACATAGAAGGAATAGGAAAGGACCGTATAGACCCATTTTAAATTTAAAACGAATCAGTCGACCCGGTCTACGAATCTATTTTAACTATCAACGAATTCCTAGAATTTTAGATGGGATGGGGATTGTGATTCTCTCTACATCTCGGGGTATAATGACAGACCGAGCGGCTCGACTAGAAAGAATCGGCGGAGAGATTTTGTGTTATATATGGTAATTCTTCTTCTATCCGAATTGTATTTGGAGCTTCCTTTTGTGTTGTGAAAAAAAAAGGGGGGATTCCTCGAGGTTTAATTACTGAACAACTTACCAATGGTATGTTCTGGGTTCTGTTAGATGGTTTAGACAACTAAGTAAGATTCTAGGTTATGTTTCAGGAAGGATCCGACCCGTTTTTATACATAGACTACCGGTGGATATAGTTAAAATTGAAGGAAGTCGTTATGATTCAAAGGGATGGCGTATAATTTATAGGCTACACAAAAGGATTTGAGTGAATAGGTGATTTTTCAACATTCCTTTCATGGGGATACAATTCACGGTTCAAAAATTTCAAGAAACTTATTTTCTTCCAATAATAAGTAGATTCGAAATTCATTTAAGGCATAACAATTATGAAAATAAGGGCTTCCGTTCGTAAAATTTGTGAAAAATGTCGACTGATACGCAGGAGGGGACGGATTATAGTAATTTGTTCCAACCCGAGACATAAACAAAGACAAGGATAATCTTTCGAAAAGGGACTCTAGAAAGGAACCGATGAACAAATCAAAATAAAAGATCGGTTTTGACATGAAATGGATATATCCATATATCTCTAACTTATATTTATGAAATGATCAAATATGGCAAAATCTACACCAAGAAGTGGTTCACGTAGGACTGGGCGGAGTGGTTCGCGCAAAAGTGGACGTCGAATACCAAAGGGCGTTATTCATGTTCAAGCAAGTTTCAACAACACCATTGTGACTGTTACGGATGTACGGGGTCGGGTAATTTCTTGGTCCTCGGCCGGTACTTGTGGATTCAGGGGTACAAGAAGAGGTACGCCCTTTGCTGCTCAAACCGCAGCAGGAAGTGCTATTCGAGCAGTAGCGGATCAAGGTATGCAACGAGCAGAAGTCATGATAAAGGGTCCTGGTCTCGGAAGAGATGCAGCATTAAGAGCTATTCGTAGAAGCGGTATCCTTTTAAATTTCGTACGGGATGTAACCCCTATGCCACATAATGGTTGCAGACCCCCTAAAAAAAGACGGGTGTAGAAATAGAATGGATTTCAAGAGAAATAAATGACTCAACGATCTGACAAATAATATTACTATGGTTCGAGAGAAAGTCAAAGTATCTACTCGGACACTACAGTGGAAGTGTGTTGAATCAAGAGCAGACAGTAAGCGTCTTTATTATGGACGCTTTATTTTGTCTCCACTTATGAAAGGTCAAGCCGACACAATAGGCATTGCGATGCGAAGAGTTTTACTTGGAGAAATAGAAGGAACGTGTATTACACGCGCAAAATCTGAGAAAATCCCACATGAATATTCTACCATAGTGGGTATTCAAGAATCGGTACATGAAATTTTAATGAATTTGAAAGAAATTGTATTGAGAAGTAATCTTTATGGAACTTGTGACGCGCTTATTTGTGTCAAAGGTTCGGGAGATGTAACTGCTCAAGACATCCTCTTGCCACCTTCTGTGGAAATCGTTGATAAGACACAGCACATAGCTAGCCTAACAGAACCAATTGATTTGTGTATTGGATTACAAATCGAGAGGAGTCGAGGATATAATATAAAAACGCCAAATAACTTTCAAGACGGAAATTGTTATCCTATAGATGCTGTATTCATGCCTGTTCGAAATGCCAATCATAGTATTCAGTCTTATGGGAATGGCAATGAAAAACAAGAGATCCTTTTTCTAGAAATATGGACAAACGGGAGTTTAACTCCTAAGGAGGCACTTCATCAAGCCTCCCGGAGTTTGATTGATTTATTTATTCCCTTTCTCCAGGCAGCAGACGAAAACTTACATTTAGGGAACAATCAATACAAGGTTACTTTACCTTTTTTTACTTTTCATCATAGATTGGCTAAACTCACGAAAAAGAAAAAAGAAATCACATTGAAATCGATTTTTATTGACCAATCAGAATTGTCTCCCAGGATCTATAATTGTCTCAAAAAGTCCAATATACATACATTATTCGACCTTTTGAATAAGAGTCAAGAAGACCTTATGAAAATTGAACA